AAAAAAAAAAAAAAAAAAAAAAAAAAAAAAAAAAAAAAACTTGCAAGTTATATAATTATTTAAATAAAATGTTTAATGAGTTGCCTGATAAAAGGATTACCTTGATAGGGTAAATTATATAATTAAATATTATACTCATTATATTTAATAGAATCAAACTATTACTAAAAGTATCAAAAACTTTTGTGCATCATACACTAAAATATAATAAAAAGATAAGCTAATAAAGCTATTGGGCTCATACCCCACTTATAAAGGTTTTAATCCTTTTCTTTTTAATTTTTAATAATTCATCAAAAATTTTATTCTTATTTACTTTAATAATAAGAACAATAATTACTATTTCTGCAAATTCATGATTAGGAGCTTGAATAGGTCTTGAAATTAATTTATTATCTTTTATCCCCCTAATAAGAGACAATAATTTAATATCTAATGAAGCGTCATTAAAATATTTTCTAATTCAAGCATTAGCTTCTTCTATCCTATTATTTTCTACTATTTTATTTATATATCAAAATAATTTTATTAGTCAAAATTCTTTTAATTATTATATTAATATAATAATTTTATCAGCCCTATTAATTAAAAGTGGGGCAGCCCCTTTCCATTTCTGATTTCCTAATGTAATAGAAGGATTAAATTGAATAAACGCATTAATTTTAATAACATGACAAAAAATTAGCCCATTAATACTAATTTCCTATTTAATTATTAAATCAATAATATTTTGATGTATTTTATTATCAATTATTATTGGTTCATTGGGAGGATTAAATCAAACATCTTTACGAAAATTAATAACATTTTCTTCTATTAACCATTTAGGATGAATGTTAATAAGAATGTATTCAAATGAATCATTATGAATTACATACTTTTTATTTTATAGATTCTTATCTTTTAATTTAATTTTTTTATTTAATATATTTAAATTATTTCATATTAATCAATTATTTTCTTTATTTTTTTTTAATAAAACTTTAAAATTTTCTTTATTTTTAAATTTATTATCTTTAGGAGGATTACCGCCATTTTTAGGATTTATTCCTAAATGATTAACCATTCAATATTTAACATTTAATAATCAATTATTTATATTAACAATTATAATCATAATAACATTAATTACATTATTTTTTTATCTTCGTTTATGTTATACAGCGTTTATATTAAATTATTTTGAAAATAATTGAATTTTTAATATTTCTTGAAATAATTTACTTATAAATTTTTATTTATTATTTTCTTTTATTTCTTCCTTTGGTTTATTTATTATTAAATTAATTTATTATTTAATTTAAGACTTTAAGTTAAATAAACTAATAACCTTCAAAGTTATAAATATAAGAAAAATCTTTTAAGCCTTAATAATATAAATTATTCCTTTAGAATTGCAATCTAATATCATTATTGACTATAAAGCCTTTATAATTAAAGAGAATAATTCTCATAAATAGATTTACAGTCTATTGCCTAAACTTCAGCCATTTAATCGCAACAATGATTATTTTCAACTAATCATAAGGATATTGGTACTTTATATTTTATTTTTGGGGCATGAGCCGGAATAGTGGGAACATCTCTAAGAATTTTAATTCGAGCTGAATTAGGTCATCCCGGAGCCTTAATTGGAGACGATCAAATTTATAACGTAATTGTTACAGCCCATGCATTTATTATAATTTTTTTTATAGTAATACCTATTATAATTGGTGGATTTGGAAATTGATTAGTTCCACTAATACTAGGAGCACCTGATATAGCATTTCCACGAATAAATAATATAAGTTTTTGATTATTACCCCCATCTTTAACTTTATTATTAGTAAGAAGAATGGTAGAAAATGGAGCCGGAACAGGTTGAACTGTATACCCTCCTCTTTCTGCAAGAATTGCTCATGGAGGAGCATCTGTAGATTTAGCAATCTTTTCACTTCATTTAGCAGGAATATCGTCTATTCTTGGGGCTGTAAATTTTATTACAACAGTTATTAATATACGATCTACAGGAATTACATATGATCGAATACCTTTATTTGTTTGATCTGTTGTCATTACTGCTTTATTATTACTTTTATCTTTACCAGTATTAGCTGGAGCAATTACAATACTTCTTACAGATCGAAATTTAAATACTTCTTTTTTTGATCCGGCTGGAGGAGGAGATCCAATTTTATACCAACATTTATTTTGATTTTTTGGGCATCCTGAAGTTTATATTTTAATTCTTCCAGGATTTGGAATAATTTCTCATATTATTAGTCAAGAATGTGGAAAAAAGGAAACATTTGGTTCATTAGGAATAATTTATGCTATATTAGCTATTGGACTTTTAGGATTTATTGTATGAGCTCATCATATATTTACTGTTGGAATAGACGTAGATACACGAGCCTACTTCACTTCAGCAACAATAATTATTGCAATTCCTACAGGAATTAAAATTTTTAGTTGATTAGCTACATTACATGGTACTCAATTAACATACTCCCCTGCTATTATATGAACATTAGGATTTGTATTTCTATTTACAGTAGGAGGTTTAACTGGAGTAGTACTAGCTAATTCTTCCTTAGATATTATTCTTCATGATACATATTATGTAGTAGCACATTTCCATTATGTTCTATCTATGGGGGCAGTATTTGCTATTATAGCTGGATTTATTCATTGATATCCATTATTTACAGGATTAACTATAAATATTAAATGATTAAAAAGTCAATTTGTTATTATATTTATTGGAGTAAATTTAACATTTTTTCCACAACATTTTTTAGGGTTAGCAGGGATACCTCGACGTTATTCAGATTATCCTGATGCTTATACTACATGAAATGTAGTATCAACTATTGGATCAACAATTTCATTAGTAGGAATTATTCTTTTTATAATTATTATTTGAAAAAGAATAATTAAACAACGACAAGCTATTTATTCTGTACAATTAAATTCTTCAATTGAATGATATCAAAATATTCCACCAGCAGAACACAGATATTCTGAATTACCATTATTATCTAATTTCTAATATGGCAGACTAGTGCAATGGATTTAAGCTCCATATATAAAGTATTTTACTTTTATTAGAATAAATGTCAACATGAGCAAATTTAGGTTTACAAAATAGAGCATCTCCATTAATAGAACAATTAACATTTTTTCATGACCACACATTATTAATTTTAATTATAATTACAATTATAGTGGGTTATATAATATTTATATTATTTTTTAATAATTATAGAAATCGTTATTTATTACACGGACAAACAATTGAAGTTATTTGAACAATTTTACCAACTATTATTTTATTATTTATTGCCTTTCCATCTCTACGATTATTATATCTACTAGATGAAATTAATGAACCAGCTATTACTTTAAAATCAATTGGACATCAATGATATTGAAGTTATGAATATTCAGATTTTCTAAATATTGAGTTTGATTCTTATATAATTCCCTCTAATGAATTAAACATTGAGGGATTTCGTCTTTTAGACGTTGATAATCGAATTGTTTTACCAATAAATTCTCAAATTCGTATTTTAGTAACTGCCGCAGACGTTTTACATTCATGAACAATTCCATCTCTTGGAGTAAAAGTTGATGGTACCCCTGGACGACTTAATCAAATTAATTTCTTTATTAATCGCCCAGGATTATTTTTTGGTCAATGTTCAGAAATTTGCGGAGCAAATCATAGCTTTATACCTATTGTAATTGAAAGTGTACCAATAAATTTTTTTATTAAATGAATTTCTAATATAAATTAACATTAAATGACTGAAAGCAAGTACTGGTCTCTTAAACCATGTTATAGTAATTTAGCAATTACTTTTAATGATGTTTATAAAAAAAATTAGTTAAATTTTATAACATTAGTATGTCAAACTAAAATTATTATATTTATAATATTTTTTAATTCCACAAATAGCCCCAATTAATTGATTAAGCTTATTTCTATTATTTTCTTTAATTTATATTTTATTTAATGCCATAAATTACTTCATTTATACATCACCTATATCTCAATCTAAAAATACCCAAAAAATTTTAACAAATTCTATAAATTGAAAATGATAACTAACCTATTTTCTGTATTTGACCCTTCATCAAGAATCTTTAATTTATCATTAAATTGATTAAGAACTTTTATTGGTTTATTAATAATTCCATCAATATACTGATTTTTACCTTCTCGTTATCATATTATTTGAACTAATATCTTAATAACATTACATAAAGAATTTAAAACACTATTAGGTAACCCTAATCAAAAAGGAATAACTCTAATCTTTGTTTCATTATTTAGTTTAATTTTATTAAATAATTTTATAGGATTATTTCCATACATTTTTACAAGCACTAGTCACTTAGTATTAACATTAACTTTAGCATTACCTCTTTGATTAGCATTTATAATTTATGGTTGATTAAATCATACTCAACATATATTTACTCATTTAGTTCCTCAAGGAACGCCTGCAGTTTTAATACCATTTATAGTATGTATTGAAACAATTAGAAATATTATTCGACCAGGTACTTTAGCAGTACGATTAACAGCTAATATAATTGCTGGACATTTATTATTAACTTTATTAGGAAATACTGGACCTTCTATATCCTCAATTCTTATTATTATTTTACTAATTACACAAATCTTATTATTGATTTTAGAATCAGCAGTTGCTATTATTCAATCTTATGTATTTGCTGTATTAAGAACTTTATACTCTAGAGAAGTAATTTAATGTCAACACATTCAAATCACCCATTTCATTTAGTTGATTACAGCCCATGACCACTAACAGGAGCAATTGGAACAATAACTTTAGTATCCGGATTAGTAAAATGATTCCATCAATTTGATCCCTCATTAATTTTTTTAGGGTTAACAATTACTACTCTAACAGTTTATCAATGGTGACGTGATGTTTCTCGAGAAGGTACTCATCAAGGATTACATACCTATTCAGTAACAACTGGACTACGATGAGGAATAATTTTATTCATTTTATCAGAAGTATTATTTTTTTCATCATTTTTTTGAGCATTTTTTCATAGAAGTCTATCTCCAACTATTGAATTAGGGGCTTCATGACCCCCTCAAGGTATTATCCCATTTAATCCATTTCAAATTCCTTTATTAAATACCACAATTTTACTTGCTTCTGGAATTACAGTAACATGAGCTCACCATAGATTAATAGAAGGAAATTATTCCCAAGCTACACAAAGATTATTTTTTACTATTTTATTAGGTGTTTATTTTACTATATTACAAGCATATGAATATATTGAAGCACCCTTTACTATTGCAGATGCTGTTTATGGGTCTACTTTCTTTATAGCAACAGGATTCCACGGAATTCATGTTTTAATCGGAACTACATTTTTATTAATTTGCTTAATTCGTCACTTAAATAATCATTTTTCAAAAAATCACCATTTTGGATTTGAAGCTGCAGCATGATACTGACATTTTGTAGATATTGTATGATTATTTTTATATGTATCAATTTATTGATGAGGAGGATAAAATATTTATATAGTATAAAAGTATATATGACTTCCAATCATAAGGTCTATTATTTAATAGTATAAATAATTTTCTCTATCACATTAATAGTATTAATTCTTATTACACTAAGTATTGTTGTTATAATATTAGCAACTATTTTATCTAAAAAAAGATACACAGATCGAGAAAAAAGTTCCCCCTTTGAATGTGGGTTTGATCCAATATCCTCTTCTCGTTTACCATTTTCTTTAAAATTTTTTCTAATTACAATTATCTTTTTAATTTTTGATGTAGAAATTGCATTAATTTTACCTATAATTTTAACTATTAATTATTCAAATATTTTAATATGATCAATTACATCAACCATATTTATTTTAATTTTATTAATTGGTCTATATCATGAATGAAATCAAGGTATATTAAATTGATCAAATTAATACTAGGGTTATAGTTAATTTATAACATTTGATTTGCATTCAAAAATAATTGACTTATTCAATTTACCTTGAATATGAAGCGATATATTGCAATTAGTTTCGACCTAATAATAGGTAAAATTACCCTTATTCTAATTAATTGAAACCAAAATAGAGGTATATCACTGTTAATGATATAAATGAATAATAATTCCAATTAAAGAAATATGAAGATCAAATAAAAGCTGCTAACTTTTTATTTTAATGGTTAAATTCCATTTATATTTCTATTTATATAGTTTAATTAAAACATTACATTTTCATTGTAAAAATAAAATACTTTTTTTTATAAATTACTAAATTAAATTATTTAATTATTTAAAGATTTAATAATCTCCCTAACATCTTCAATGTTATACTCTATTTATAAGCTATTTAAATAAATAAAAATTAAAAATAAAACTAAAATAATAATTCATAATATAAAAATTAATAAATAAACCCTTAAATTATTATTTTGTAAATTATAATTATATTGAGAATAAAATACCAATTGCTTATATAAATTTTGACTTCCTAAAAATTCAGATCAACCCTGATCAAAATTTTTTAAAATATTTATACCAATTTTCAATGAATAATCAATAATCCCGTAAGTAGAAATATAAGGCATAAATCATATAGACCCTATAAATATACTTATTAAATAATTATTGTAAGATTTATTATAAAAAAACATCGATACCTTTGAAAGAAAATAACCCAATAATCCGCCCAAAATACAAACAAATAAAGTTATAAATTTTAAATAGTAAGGTAAACAAATTATATCAGGTGTTAAAAAAATTACTCATCTTAATATTCTACCACCAATAATTCTTATAATTATTAATCCTAATATTCCCCTCAATATAATTCAACTTTCATCATTTAATAAATTTAATGATCTACAATTTAAATCACCTGTTATAGAATAATAAACTAATCGTAAAGAATAACATACTGTTAATCCCGTAGAAAAAAAAAATAAAAAATAAATAAACAAATTTACTATACTTATAGAAACAATTTCTAAAATTAAATCTTTTGAATAAAATCCAGCCAAAAAAGGTATACCACATAAAGCTAAATTTGCCACATTAAAACATGAAGATGTTAAAGGTATATATAAACTTAAACCCCCTATTAAACGTAAATCCTGAGAATTATTTATATTATGAATAATAGCCCCTGCACATATAAATAATAAAGCCTTAAATAAAGCATGAGTTAATAAATGAAAAAAAGCTAATTTATAATATCCTATAGATAAAATTATCATTATTAACCCTAATTGACTTAAAGTCGATAATGCAATAATTTTTTTTAAATCAAATTCAAAATTAGCCCCTAAACCAGATATAAATATTGTTAATCCTGCCAATAATAATAATACTTGAGCCACAACTGAATTTCTTAATAAAATATTAAAACGAATTAATAAATAAACACCCGCAGTTACTAACGTTGAAGAATGAACTAATGCAGAAACAGGGGTAGGTGCTGCTATAGCTGCTGGTAATCAAGAAGAAAAAGGAATTTGTGCTCTTTTAGTTATCGCTGCCAATACAACTAATATACCAATTAATTGTATTTCAAAATCATTTATTATAAATTCTAAATAATAAATATAATTTCATCTACCATAATTCAATATTCAAGCAATAGCTATTAATAATATAACATCTCCCACACGATTTATTAAAACAGTTAATATACCTGCATTATAAGACTTTACATTATTAAAATAAATTACTAGACAATAAGAAACTAACCCTAACCCATCTCAACCTAATAAAATTCTAATTAAATTAGGGCTAATAATTAATAATATTATTGATATAACAAATAATATTACTAACAAAATAAAACGATTAATATTAATATCACCACTTATATATTCCCTTCTATAATAAATTACTAAAGAAGAAATTAATAGAACAAAAGATATAAATATTAAACTTATTCAATCAAATAAAAATGTTATTACAATTCTCATAGAATTTAATGAAATAACTTCCCACTCTAAAAAAATTAATAATTCATTTATAATAAAATAATAAGATAAAATTATTAATCTTAATCTTATTATAAATAAAAAAAAAAAACTAATAATACAAATAGAAATATATTTCACAATTTAAAATGAATAAATTCATATCATTGACACCACAAATCAATATTTTAATTAAACTATTTAAATTATAATCATAAAATACTTATTTCTGATTTTAATACTAATAAATTTAAAGGAAATCAATGTAAAAATAATAATAAATATTCACGATTATAACCCATTCTAAATGAATAAATTCCTGAATATAATTTACCATGTTGTCTATATGCATATAAATACAAGGTATATGCTGCACTAAAAAAAGACAAAAAAACTAAAGAAATTATTGTAACCCAAGATCAATTTACAATTCTATTTAATAAAGAAATTTCCCCTAATAAATTTAAAGTAGGTGGAGCAGCTATATTAGCAGAACATAATAAAAATCATCATAAAGATATAGAAGGTATAAAATTTAATAAACCCTTATTAATTAATAAACTACGACTACCTAAACGTTCATAAGTAATATTAGCTAAACAAAATAATCCTGATGAACATAAACCATGTGCAATTATTAATGTATAAGAACCACAAATTCCTCAATAACTTATAGTTAATAATCCTCTTAATACAATTCCTATATGAGCAACTGAAGAATAAGCAATTAATGATTTCAAATCAGTTTGCCGTAAACAAATTAAACTTACTAAAACTCCCCCAACTAATCTAATTCTAATAAATCAATAATTATATTTTAAACCTAAATTTTGTAAAAAATAAAATACTCGCAATAATCCATAACCCCCTAATTTTAATATAATACCAGCTAAAATTATAGAACCAGAAACTGGAGCTTCAACATGAGCTTTGGGTAATCATAAATGTACTAAAAATATAGGTATTTTAACTAAAAAAGATATAATTAATGATAAATATAAAATTAAATAACTAAAATTTAAATTATTCAATAAATAAAAATTTATTGTATTTAAATTATTATATAAATAAAAAATAACAACTAATATAGGTAAAGAAAATAATAATGTATAAAATAATAAATATATACCAGCCTGTAAACGTTCTGGTTGATACCCTCAACCTAAAATTAAAAACAACGTAGGAATTAAACTACTTTCAAAAAATAAATAAAATAAAAATAAATTCATTCTTCTAAATGTTAAAAATAATATTAATAATAATAATAAAACATTTAATAAAAATAAATTTTTATAGTTATTTAATTTATTAATTAAATCGCTTGCTATTAACATTAAAGCACAAATTCAAAAACTTAATAAAATTATACCATAAGATAATAAATCTAAACCTAAAAAATAAGAAATTCTTACTCAATAATTTATAAAATTATTATAAATCAATAAAACAAATATAATCATAAATAATATATTTTGAACCATTCAAAATATATTTTTTATAAAACAAAAAGGAAATAATAATAATAATATAAATAAAATCTTTAACATTGTAAAACTCTAAAAGATTGAAAATAATCATTACCATATATACGAATTATAGATACCAAAACTGATAAACCTAAAACCCCCTCACATACTCTAAAAGTTATAAATACTATTCTAAAATAACCCTCATAATTTATTATATTTAAATAAATAAATAATAAATAAAATAAAGATAAAACAATATATTCTAATCTTAAAAGTATTGACAATAAATGTTTTCGATTTGAAATAAAAACAAAAATCCCTATTATCATTAAAAAAAAAGGCAAACCTCAATTAATAAATATTATCATTAGTTTTAATAGTTTAATAAAAACATTGGTCTTGTAAATCAAAAATAAGAATTTAATCTTTTAAAACTTCAAGAAAAAAGAAATACCTTTATCATTAATCTCCAAAATTAATATTTTAATTAAACTATTTCTTGATATCATACAATTAATACTATACAGATTAAGCCTAATTTTCAGATTTATTTTTTTACAAATAAGTCACCCCTTAAGAATAGGAATAATATTATTAATTCAAACAATTTTAATTTGTTGTATTACAGGATTAATAACAAAAAGATTTTGATTTTCTTATATTTTATTTCTTATTTTTGTAGGAGGAATACTTGTTCTATTTATTTATGTTACATCATTAGCTTCAAATGAAATATTTTCACTATCAATAAAAATAATCTTAACTACTATAATTAGCTTATTTTTATTAATTATAATTTCTATATTTATAGATAAAATAATTTTTACCCCAAATAATCTTAATAATGAAATAATATCTATTATTAACATTAACTCCTTCATAGAAGAAAATTCACTAAATTTAAATAAATTATATAATTATCCTAATAATATAATTACAATTTTATTAATCAATTATTTATTAATTACCTTAATTGCCACAATCAAAATTACTAAATTATTTAATGGACCATTACGATCAATAAACTAATGAATAAACCAATACGATTACATCACCCAATTTTTAAAATTGTAAATAATGCATTAATTGATCTCCCATCACCTGTAAATATTTCATCATGATGAAATTTTGGCTCTTTATTAGGATTATGTTTATCTATTCAAATTCTTACTGGACTATTTCTGGCAATACATTATGCCGCAGACATTTCATTAGCATTCAATAGAGTAGATCATATTTGTCGTAATGTAAATTATGGTTGATTATTACGAACCCTACACGCTAATGGTGCATCTTTTTTCTTTATTTGTATTTATATACATATTGGACGAGGAATATACTATGGATCTTATTTATTTACCTTAACTTGACTATCAGGAACAATTATTTTATTTCTTGTAATAGCAACAGCATTTATAGGATATGTATTACCTTGAGGACAAATATCATTTTGAGGAGCAACAGTAATTACAAATTTATTATCAGCTATTCCATATCTAGGAACAGATCTAGTACAATGAATTTGAGGAGGATTTGCAGTAGATAATGCTACTTTAACACGATTTTTTACTTTCCACTTTATCTTACCTTTTATTGTATTAGCCGCAGTAATAATTCACTTACTATTTTTACACCAAACAGGATCAAATAATCCTATTGGATTAAATTCTAATTTAGATAAAATTCCTTTTCACCCATATTTTAGATATAGGGATATTGTAGGATTTATTATTATATTATTTTTATTAACAATATTAACACTATGAAATCCCTATTTATTAGGAGATCCTGACAATTTTATTCCAGCAAACCCTTTAGTTACACCAATCCATATTCAACCTGAATGATACTTTTTATTTGCTTACGCAATTTTACGATCAATTCCTAATAAATTAGGAGGTGTAATTGCCCTTGTTATATCAATTGCAATTCTAATAATTATACCATTTTATAATCTAAGAAAATTTCGAGGAATTGAATTTTATCCAATCAATCAAATTTTATTTTGAATCATAGTAACAATTGTAATTCTACTTACCTGAATTGGAGCTCGACCTGTAGAAAACCCCTATATTATTATTGGACAAATTTTAACAATTTTATATTTTCTTTATTACTTAATTAATCCTCTAATTTCTAAATGATGAGATAATATATTAAATTAAATAGTTAATGAGCTTGAATAAGCATATGTTTTGAAAACATAATATAGAAATAAAAATTTTCTATTAACTTTACTAAAAAAAAATATTTAAATTAAATTTAGTAAATAAATTTTTAACCCAACAAAAAATAACAAATAATTTAAAGAAAAAGGTAAAAATCTCTTTCAAGCTAAATACATTAATTTATCATAACGAAAACGAGGCAATGTACCCCGAACTCAAATAAAAACAAATGAAATAAATATTAATTTTAAAAAAAAAAAAAAATTAAATACATTTCCCCCTAAAAAAATTAATGAAAATAATATTCTCATAAATAAAATACTTGAATACTCAGCTAAAAAAATTAAAGCAAAACCACCTCTTCTATATTCTACATTAAATCCTGAAACTAATTCAGATTCACCTTCTGCAAAATCAAAAGGTGTACGATTAGTTTCTGCTAATGAAATAATTAATCAAATAAATGCTAAAGGATATAACGTAATAAAAAATCATAAATACTCTTGATAATAACAAAAATTTAATATATTATAATTATTAATTAAAAAAACAAATGATAATAAAATTAAAGCCAATCTTACTTCATAAGAAATAGTTTGAGCAACAGAACGTAACCCCCCTAATAATGCATAATTTGAATTTGATGATCAACCCGCAATTATAACCGTATAAACACCTAAACTAGTACAACATATAAAAAATAATAATCCTAAATTAAAAGAAAATAATTTAATAAAAAAAGGCATTCTTATTCATAATAATAAAGACAAAAAAAAAGAAAAAACCGGAGAAAAATAATATGAAATATAATTAGATAATAATGGATAAGTCTGTTCCTTAGTAAATAACTTAATTGCATCACAAAAAGGTTGGGGAATTCCTATTAATCCTACTTTATTAGGACCTTTACGAATTTGAATATATCCTAATACCTTACGTTCTAATAAAGTTAAAAATGCTACTCTTACTAAAACACAAATAATTAATATTAAACTTATAATAACAAATAAAATAATTTCTACATAAAACAAGTACTATATGTAATATAAATTACATTCATAAATTCTAAATTTATTGCACTAATCTGCCAAAATAGTATACTATTAATTATATTCTTTTTATAAAATAAAATTATTCATATATTCAATCCTTTCGTACTAAAATATATTAATATATTAAAGATAGAAACCAACCTGGCTTACACCGGTTTGAACTCAGATCATGTAAGATTTTAAAAGTCGAACAGACTTAAAATTTAAACTACTGCACCTAAAATTATATCTTAATCCAACATCGAGGTCGCAATCTTTTTTATCAATATGAACTCTCCAAAAAAATTACGCTGTTATCCCTAAAGTAACTTAATTTTATAATCATTAAAAATGGATCATATATTCATAAATCAATGATATAAATTTTAAAAGTTATTCAAATTTTAATATCACCCCAATAAAATATATTATATTATTATAATCAAATAAATCCTAAAAATTAAAATAAAATACATATATAAAGATTTATAGGGTCTTCTCGTCTTTTAAAAAAATTTTAGCTTTTTGACTAAAAAATAAAATTTTATTTTAAATTTAAATGAAACAGTTAATATTTCGTCCAACCATTCATTCCAGCCTTCAATTAAAAGACTATTGATTATGCTACCTTTGCACAGTTAAAATACTGCGGCCATTTAAAAAATCAGTGGGCAGGTTAGACTTTAAATTAATTTCTAAAAGACATGTTTTTGTTAAACAGGCGAACATTATTTTTGCCGAATTCTTTACATAAACTTTTCAATTTTAAATAGAATAATACATTACATATATACTAATTTAATCATTATTACTTTATTTATTAAATTAAAATAAATATTTTAATAAAAATTTAAAATATAATAAATAATTCAATATAAAAATTAATTTATAACAAACTTAATATAAATTGATAATTCTAAACATATAATATTTTACATAATATTCATTATTTATAAAAATTTATTTTATAGCTTATCCCATAAAATATTATTTTTAAAAATTATTTAATTAATTAATAAATAAATAAATAAATTTTTAAAAATAAAATTAAATTTTTTTCTTAAAAAACTAGATATATTTAAAAACGAATAACATTTCATTTCCAATAAACTATTAAAAATAATTTTATTACATTAAATTTTATAATTTATTAAATCTTTTAAAATCGAGAAAAATATATTATATATTATTTATTTAATCAACTCTGATACACAAGATACAATAAATTAAATTTTCTTTATTAATAAAAATTTTTCATTATATTTCAATATTATTTTTCAATACTAATAAACTATTATAAAAATTATTTATTTTATATAAAATACTAAAACATTTAATTAAAAAATTATTTTAATTAAATTAATTTAAATAAAAAAAAAATTAATAAATAAATATTAATCAACTTATAATGATTTGCACAAAAATCTTTTCAATGTAAATGAAATACTTTACTAATTAAGCTTTAAATTGATTCTAGATACACTTTCCAGTACATCTACTATGTTACGACTTATCTTACTTTAATAATAAGAGCGACGGGCGATATGTACATATTTTAGAGCTAAAATCAAATTATTTATCTTTATAATTTTACTATCAAATCCAATTTCATTAAATTTTTCATATTTAAATTCACATAAATAAACTTTATTGTAACTCATTTATACTTAAAAATAAACTACACCTTGATTTGATATTAATTTTAATATAAATTATAGAAAATTATTATTCTTATAAAATATTCTAATAACAACGGTATATAAATTGATTCACAATTTTAAGTAAGGTACATCGGGGATTATCGATTATAAAACAAGTTCCTCTGAATAGACTAAAATACCGCCAAATTTTTTAAGTTTCAAGCATATATCTAATACTACTCCAATTTATTAATTTCTATTCAAAATAATAGGGTATCTAATCCTAGTTTTTATCTTAAATTTTTTAGCTTCAATCATTCTTATATTAAAAAATAATAACAAATTAAAATTTCACTTAATAATTTATTTTATATTTTTATAAAATTATTTAACTTAAATTAATAAAATTTATTTACATTATCTGTATAACCGCAACTGCTGGCACAAATTAAGTCAATATTAATTAATATTTCTATTTCTAAATTTCTTTAAATAATAATATTAATTACTGCAAATAAATAAAAATTATTTATTTTTAAAATAAATAATAAATCACACAAAAATTTACATATAATATAAATTAATAATAAATTTTTAAGCCAAAATAAAACTTTATAATTTATTAATAACATATAAATATAATTTTAAAATTAATAAAAAATAAACAGTTAAATAAATAAATTTAGTTTTAAATAAATAATAAATAAACTTTAAATTATTGATTTAAAAATTATTACTATTAATAAAATTTAAATAACAAAAATTAGTATTACCTGCCAAAATTATTTCCCCTATTAATTAATATATTTAATATTAAATATATTAATTAATAAAATTAATAATTTATAATATTAATAACTAAATATAGAAATATTAATTAATTAAACATTTTATTTAAATAATTATATAACTTGCAAGTTTTTTTTTTTTTTTTTTTTTTTTTTTTTTTTTTT